ATGGTTGTTCAATTTTTTTTTTGAATTTATTCAGAAGTAATTCGCGGGATCATGCAATTTTCCTAGTTATAACGAAAAGGTACAATTGGTTGGATCCAATCTATTCTTTGAAATAAACAACTCGCACACACTCCCTTTCCAAAAAAAACTAATACACCGAGCACTACACTTAGATTTATTGGATTTGTTGCTAAAATATCGGTATTAAACCCGAAACTTCCTGCAGGTGACCAGTAAGCCAAGCAAGGGAAAGAATCGGTTATATTTTTCATATGATCTCGTCTCCTCTTATGGATAGACTAATTATCTTTCTACGATTCCTATCTTTTTCTTAGTTATTTTATATGATATTGATATCAATATCATATAAAATATCATATAAAATAAAATTCCCATTCCTTACTATTAATTCATATTAATTATTAGTAATAATATTACTATAATAATAAGATATAATAATTAAGAATGTTATAAAAAAATATATTTTTTATTTGAATTGGTCAGTTAATTGGAAAATGCCCCGTAAGAGTAGTACCTATTCTAATTAAATACCGGTTCTTGTCCCAGTTGCAAAATCTCTAGTCGTTTTAAACATTTTATAAAATTAGAAAAACTTTGTAAATAAAAAGGGGGTTTTCGTTGGACTAAACTAAAAGGGCTAAGAAGTAAGGCGAATTAGTATGTTAATTCCTCAACCTTAAATCAGTTCTTCCCTTGTGTTCCTGTTCGAACAAATAAATAAATGTAGGGGTGAAATCTTAATATGATTCGAAAAAGCAAGAGTAGCATGACAAGTCCACGGAAAAAAACCATGTATTTTTATTTTTCGATTTTTTCTTCGGATTTTTATTTTAAACAAAAAAAGTTAAACAAAAGGATTAGCAAATAAAAGCGCTAATGCTACAACCAGCCCATAAATTGTTAAAGCTTCCATAAAAGCTAGACTAAGCAATAAAGTACCCCGTATTTTTCCCTCTGCCTCCGGTTGTCGCGCAATCCCTTCTACAGCTTGTCCTGCAGCAGTGCCTTGACCAACCCCAGGTCCAATAGAAGCAAGCCCGACAGCCAACCCAGCAGCAATAACGGAAGCGGCAGAAATCAGTGGATTCATAATAAGTTTAAGTTCCTCGTCCTCCAAAAAAAAACGAAATAGTTAATGATATAATTAACCATCAAATTATGACTTAATTATTCCATTACTTAATATTTATCCTTATCTAGTCGAAGTAATTAAGAATTTTTTTAGTATCTAATATCACATATACATGTCTTTCTTACATACCGTAAACCAATTAGTCGTGTCTTAGATTTAATCAGATTAGAGAATCATTCTTTAAAACCTCAAAAAAAGAAAGATTTGTCTTATTTGTCTTATAGCGATTCGATTATATATAACTCAGTTAGACCCCCCCCCCCAAAAAAAAAATAGAGTAGGAGTAGGGGGGGGTCCTCTTTATTATTAATAATTTTAATAATTTCTTTCTATTTTGGCGGGATAAAATAAAAAAAGACGAGTTCGAAAACTAGTCAATGATGGCCTTCCATGGACTCACCTATATAAGCCGCAGCTAAGGTAGCAAAAATAAGAGCTTGAATACCGCTTGTAAATAATCCGAGGAACATGACAGGTATAGGAACTATTAAAGGTACTAAAGAAACCAGAACAACAACTACTAATTCATCAGCTAATATATTTCCGAAAAGTCGAAAGCTAAGTGATAAGGGTTTTGTGAAATCTTCTAAGATGTTAATCGGTAAAAGGATTGGAGTTGGTTGGATGTATTTACCAAAATAAGCTAATCCCTTTTTTGAAATACCCGCATAGAAATATGCTACGGACGTAAGTAAGGCTAATGCAACAGTAGTATTTATATCATTTGTGGGTGCAGCTAACTCTCCACGAGGTAACTGTATGATTTTCCAAGGTAAAAGAGCCCCTGACCAATTGGAAACAAAAATAAATAGAAACATAGTTCCAATAAATGGAACCCATGGACTATATTCTTCTCCAATCTGAGTTTTGCTCACGTCTCGAATGAATTCAAGGACATATTCAAAGAAATTCTGACCGAAAGTAGGAATGGTTTGGAGATTTCGAACAACTAAAATGGCTGAAACTAATAAGATAGCAATTACAACCCAAGAAGTAATAAGTACTTGGGCATGTACTTGGAAACCCCCTATTTGCCAATAGAAATGTTGACCTACCTCCACAGCAGATATATCATATAATCTTTTTAATGTGTTGATGGAACACAATTGAACATTCATATTTGCCCTGCCTTCTACTCTAAAAGAAATAATGGAACTTGAAAGGGAATTATTTTGATTAAACCATCTCCTTTTTGACTCGGCTACTTTCATTTTCTATTTTGAATACCAACTAATCACATAATATTTCCGGTTGTTCTTTTTTTTTTATCTTTTTTGCATGATCATGATTTAGTAATAGTATAATAACCTATTCCATAAATCTATGAATTTCCCCAAGCCAATCAAATAATTTATTTATCTTATTCTTATTATTAATCAAAAATTTCGTATATAGCTAGAACGACCTTCACAAATTGCAAATACTAATTTGTTTAGAATTAATAAGATTGAAGCTATAGCATCATCATTAGCCGGAATCGCAATATCTGGGAGATCGGGGTCACAATTTGTATCGATTAAACAAATCGTTGGAATTCCCAAAGTGATACATTCTTGAAGAGCCGTATATTCTTCTTGCTGGTCAACAATTATTACAATATCGGGTAACCCTGTCATATATTTAATGCCGCCCAAATAGGTTTCCAAGTGTGATAATTGTCTCTTCAATATAGCAGCATCTCTTTTTGGCAGACAGTTGAATCTACCCATCTTTTGTTCCGTTCTCAAGTCCCTGAACGTATGAAGTCTCGTTTCTGTAGTATACCAATTCGTTAACATGCCGCCTAGCCATTTTTTATTAACATAATGACACCGAGCTCTTATTGCAGCCCTCGCTACTGAATCAGCTGCTTTTTTTTTGGTACCAACAATTAAAAATTCTTTCCCCCTACTTGCTGCATCAAAAACTAAATCACAAGCTTCTGATAAAAAACGAGCAGTTCTAGTAAGATTTATAATATGAATCCCCTTACGCTTTGCGGATATATAAGGCGCCATTCTAGGATTCCATTTCCTAGTACCGTGGCCAAAATGAACCCCCGCTTCCATCATCTCTTCAAAAGTTATGTTCCAATATCTTTTTGTCATTTATCCCCATACTTTTTTGAAAAAAAAAATAAAAAAAAAGAGACCAGGTAGACTGAAATAGAAATAAAGAGTTGTTCCGATGGAACCTTATCTTCTACCGAAGGTCGGCCTTTAGCTATATTATTGGGCCATTCCTTTTTTTCTATTTATTTGTTTCTTTATTCTCTTTTTATTACCAAGTCAAACGACCGCGTTTATTTTTCATTGTACAAAGGTTGAATCTACTCTTGGGAATTATTAAATACTAGATTTCGCGGATGTATTGCATAAATTCTTTGAAATGGAAAAATCAAATAATTCTCTGTGGTGGAACAAAATATCTCTCACTCCTCGCTCGAATAAATTATTTTTTTTTGTTTCAGAGGTAATCTTATTATGTTGCCTTAGCCTTGAACGGTACATTATTCTTTTGAATCCGGTACCAGCGGGTATAATTCCCCCTAAAACAACGTTCTCTTTCAGACCTTTCAACCAATCGATACGACCCCGTAGAGCGGATTTTGCTAAAACCCTGGCAGTTTCTTGAAAACTCGCTTCGGATATGAAACTTTGAGTATTAAGAGATGTTTTTGTTATTCCCAATAATGAAACTCGGTAACAAATCGCTTCTTCCAAGGCACGTCCCGTTCGTTCAGCCCGCAACAATCCAATTAGTTCGCCGGGTGAAAAAACATTCGACATTCCTTCTTCTGAAATCAATACTTTTGATGTTATTTGACGCACAATAATTTCTATATGTCTATTATGGATGTGGACTCCCTGGGATCGATAAACCTTTTGGATTTTATTAACCAAAGAAATACGACTTTGCACTATAGTTAGCTCAGTACCAACCAAAAATCCCCAAGGAATGCCTAGAATTCTTGTTATAAGCCCGTTCCAAGCGTCAACTCTCTTTTCTAGGTTCATCGATATTGAATCAATCGAACGAACTTCTAATACCTGTTCTACTTTTGGAAGACCTTGTGTTATATCACCCGATCTTGATTTTTGATATATAAAGGTAACTAATATATCTCCTTCATAAAGGATTTCTCCATAATGGCCGTGAACAGTTGCTCCTGGAGTCGCCAAATAAGGGTTAGCCGATCTTATTACTACAGAGTCAATTTGAACAGTTAGAACTTGGCCCGGTTTTAGGTGTGGTCCATTTTTCGTTTGAACTATACATACGTTTTCACAAATAAATTGCCCAAGACTAACTATTGTAGACGTTTTTTCACAATAACTATGATGGAGAAAATGCCAATTCAAATGGAATGGATTTAAAACTATGTTACTGCATAGATCGGGCTTATAAATTCTATCGTTTTCGTCCATGAAATAATATTTTATTACTTGAAAAGTTTCCTTTAATTTGTCAAATTGCAAATTTTGAGTTGTCGAGATATTATTATGAGTTGGTAAATGGTAGTAAAATGCATAAAAATTTGCAACTTGAGGGGCTATTCCTAAAGGACCTAACGAATTCTTAATTGGAATTCTAGCATCTTCTTCTTTAATTTTAGAAATTCCCTTTTCTATCCAATTGTGATATTTTACATCGTTGAGTGGCCCCATTTGAAAACAATTAGATGATGCTAAAATTATCAAAGATCGGCATTCCTTATTTCTATTCAACAACATACGAATAGTTCCATGATTTTGGCTAGGTGATTGTTGAATTTTTGCCTTGGAATAAATAGAAAAAAATGGATTGATATTGGTCTGATTTAACTCATTATCCGATATCAATCCTGAACCGGACGGATCATTCCTTT